ATTATAAATATAAATTGAGATTATTATTTCAATTTTCATTTTAATTAAATTTTTCAATTTATTAAAATGAAAACCAAGAACTAAGAATTTATGTTGGATCGGCACTAGATATATAATTGACATATATACAAAAGAGTGTAGGCGGACGAATAAATTAAAAAAGAAGTATAAAAATCCCAGGTTTATTCAATTAATATCAATCAATATAAGTATTAATATTAAGTACAAAGTAAAAAAAGCAAGCTTAACCCTTTGCTTTTTTATTTGTTCATCGAATTCCAATGAAAAATAAAAAACACCCATTGACATGACAATAATATCAAAAATTTAAGACCAAATTGTTTAGTCTCTCGATATTTTTCTCATCTATTACATCAATAAAACCAATAAAATAGATTTTTATCGTTATAAAAGACGACATTCTATAAGTAGAAAAAATAAATTAAATATGATATAAATTGAAAAGGGGAAAAAAAAAAGCAAAGAAAAGATTATACAAAAATCTATACAAATCATCCACACCTTACCTTTTTTAATTTATATATATTTATATTTCATTAATTTAATTTTGTTTGGTGATTAAGGCGAAGTTCTATAAAAACCCCCGCCTTCTTTGAAATATCATAAACAGTTCCTGTAGGCTGAGCGCCTTTTTCAAGAAAATATAGAATAACAGGAACGTTTAAATAAGTTTGATTCTTTATCGGATCATAAAAACCCACTTTCCGAAGAGCTCTTCCTTCTCTTCGGGATCGAACATCAATTGCAACGATTCGATAAATGGCTCATTGGGATAGATGTAGAGAAACCCCCCCGAGAAACGTATAAGAAGTTTTCTCCTCGTACGGCTCAAGAAAATTCAAGTTATGTTTATATACAAAATTAGAATGGCAAATAGATCCATAAAATCATCAAATCAATTAGACCAAGAATTCTCTTTCTTTATTATATGATTTAAATACTTGTTTCTTACTCTTTCCGCAACAAAAAAGGATTTTCATATTTGTAATTTGCACTCTCATAACTCAAGTTGTATAACTCGCAAAGAAAACCTTTTAAGTATTTCATTTATTGATTATTGAGCGGTCTCTAATCCCTTTTTTATCTGTCTCCTTTCGAATCTATTTTGATTTAATCTAGTTCTAGTTGTTAAGACAATTGAAAACGGTATTTCCTTGTTCTAGGATCCTTTATCTTTGCCTTGAATCATTAGGTTTAGATATTACTTCGGTGATAGTTAATCGTTTCAAAATGGCAGCAACACACCATTTTTTGTGATTTCTTTCTATCAAAGAATCATATGAATGGTTGATTCTTGTGTAATACACTTTTGATTTGAGCGAAAGGATTTTACCAATTCCAAAAGATTTTACTTTTGAATTTGAAACTTACTTGAATTTGATCCTTTAGATTTCTATATCAAAAATAGACTTACAAAGTTGTCTCAATTTATTAATTGATACTAACCCTAGATTCTTGCCTCCGAAAAACGAATCAATACGTTCTGCTCGAGCTCCATCATGTATGATACGGTTTATATTACAACCCCCCCCAAAAAAAATGAGAGTTCTAGTGAACAAAACAAACGATGTCGAGCCAAAAGCACTTTCATTCCTAATATAATAATAAAAAGTGGTGGATGTAAGAATCCACAGTGGATCGTATCCTTCAAGTCGCACGTTGCCTTCTACCACATCGTTTTAAACGAAGTTTTACCATAACATTCCTTTAGTTTGGAACCAGTATGTAATTAATTCCATTATGGAATTATGAATAGTCATTGGTTCGATCAATACCTAGTAATCTATACTTTATTTTTTTTTCCTTCTATATGAAATAGAGTTTCTGAAGAAGTCTAAGCATTAACCCCAGAAACATATATTTATAAATATTAAAATATATAAATCTATATAAATCTATAATATTGTAAAATATTATAAATACTAATTATAAATAAAAATAACACGAATAAAATTCAAACAAATAAATAAGTTCTCTTTGAATCTGGATCTTCAAGTAACCTGATAGGATAAATTCACCAATTTCACACTTCTTCGAGTACTAAGAATTCCTAAGAAATCATCAATTTAATCTAATTGATTGAAAATCTTCTGACCTCCATATCATTATTTGAATAAGATTTTATAGTTTATAGTTTATAGTAAGACCACATTGCATTTTATCATCATACGAGAAAGATAAATCCAGATTTGTATTAAATCATCAATGATTAAAAAAATCCAATTTCTTTTTTTAATGAAATAGTGGATAAAGAATGATGTAAAAGAAGATTTAGGTTGCTATATATTTTATTTTTTTTTTTCATACTGATTGAAAAAAAAAAAAGAATCGAAATAAAAAACTATGGAATCTATGTATGTATCAGATAGACTAAACTATTGTTACTGAAAGAAATTCTAGCTATTCTATATTTAATATTTATAGATCACAAATAGATTCTATTACATCTGCGTGTTATTTGAATTCGATTCAATTTGTGAAAAAGATATGATTCAGAGAAGACTCATTAAGAATAAGAATTCAATTTTTTTTTTTTCAATTTTATAGCTTCAAAAAAGTAACCTTTATTCTGATATAATATATATATATTATATATATCAAATATTCTATGATTCATATGGGTTAAGTATATGATATTATTATACTGTTTTGGATATGTGGACGGATATGCTCTGGGACGGAAGGATTCGAACCTCCGAATAACGGGACCAAAACCCGTTGCCTTACCACTTGGCCACGCCCCATTTACATTTATACTTGACACTAATAAACACTAATATTGTTATTGGTTGTTCGTCAACTTCAGTCTAAATATCTTAAATATCTATAAAATAAATTAGATTCTTGATAGAATTGTGCTATGTGTAGATATAGAATTAAACTGATGAATTTATTGATCATTACATCTAATTCAATTAAGATATTGTATGAAAGTATGATTTATTCTATTCACTTTTGATTTGAGAGTTGAAGTTGAAGGAGTTTTGATTGGACGAGTTCAAATCAAAGAAGTTCTTTTGGTCTATCTAATTTATTTTTATTAATTTTCCCTTCTATCAATAACTCAACTTATTAATAACTCAATCAAAATAAATACAATTATCCTCAAGAACAAAATGGTTTTTATGCTTAATATATTTAGTTTGATCTGTATCTGTCTTAATTCTGTCCTTTATTCAAGTAGTTTTTTCGTCGCCAAATTGCCTGAGGCCTATGCTTTTTTCAATCCAATCGTAGATGTTATGCCAGTAATACCTGTGCTATTTTTTCTCTTAGCTTTTGTTTGGCAAGCTGCTGTAAGTTTTCGATAAGATTTTTAATACTGTCCTAGACAAATTGCTGATTTATTCGAAAAAAAAAGATTTACCAATTGATAAGATCAGATAAGTCTTAAAGTATCTGTGAAACCTCGAGTCAAATATTGAAATTCTGGTATAACCATAATAAATCGGGATCACCACGTTTCACCTCCTTATTCTGACTTTTTCCATTGCAAAACCTCTTGGAGTCTTACACAATTTGTGGGTATGAAAGAATATTTTTGGTAATGAAAAAATACACTTTATTTATTTATTTATATGAAAAAAAAAAAAATATTATAAATGAATTTTTTGAAACTTCTTTTCTATTTTTCATCTCAAATCAAAAGAACTTTAATTTATTTATTGGTGTCAAAATAAAAATAGAAACATACATACTAGGATATGCGGTATAAAATACAAATATACAAATAGAGAATCTATTCTCTTTTTTCCTAAAAAAATAATTCTTGGAGATTGTGTAATGCTTACTCTAAAACTATTTGTTTACACGATAGTAATATTCTTTGTCTCTCTATTCATCTTCGGATTTCTATCTAATGATCCGGGACGTAATCCTGGACGTGAAGAATAAAAATAAATAAGGTTTTTTTTTTTTTTTACTCGATTTTGAAATGTTCTGAAATGTTCTTAGTAGGATTTTAGCTACTTCACATTTTTAACTATATAATTTTAACTATTATAAAATAACTAAAAAAACTTAAATAAAGAACTAACTCACGAAAAATTTGAAAGGAAACAAAAAGTTATCGACGAAAACGGAAAGAGAGGGATTCGAACCCTCGGTACGAAAAACTCGTACAACGGATTAGCAATCCGACGCTTTAGTCCACTCAGCCATCTTTCCCCCAATTGAAAAAGGATAATTATTATGTTACATAAGCAAAATTAGGGCTTGAAAAAGGCCCCTTTCTTTTTCTTTAGTTTATTTATAGTTTTGTTTTTCAACTAATATAATATTTAAAACTAAATAATAATAAATAAAATACAAAGGATCCCTCTTTGATTTTGTCCAAAGAAACCTTTTCTTTACACGGCTTGGCCTGGTCAGTACCTAGCTGGGCCGGGCCTCTTTTGTTCCAAGGAATCAAATTAAAATGATTTATTTAATTTTAATTTGAAAACACAAATTCTTATTATTGATATTGAAACAATCATAATAAGGACTATTTCGGTTCCTTTGCTATTTTGATATATAATCAAAATGTCAGTTCCTATCTTAATTTCTTAGCTTTATCTTTTATTTACTTTTTTTCAGTAAAAAATCAGTTAAAGTAAACAAATGTAAATAAAAAAAATAAGATAAGAAAACAAATTAACTATGAATTTTTGAACAATGCATTTTTATGTTACGGCTTAAATAGTTTTGTCAACCCATATCCGTCAAAAAACTCCAGCAAAAGACTTGGTATTTAGTTATTTAAATGAGTTCTCTTTTCCTAATCTCTTAAGTCCTCGGGTTAACGCTCTAATTTGCATGATTCTTTTTTGATCCTATACTTTTGATTACGACCAAGTTTCTTGTTCGACAAAAAGTCGATTTATATACAATAATCGGATTGTAGCGGGTATAGTTTAGTGGTAAAAGTGTGATTCGTTCTGTTAATCCCTTAACAGTTAAGGGGTCCCTCGGTTTGATTAATAACCCATTCCGATCAA